TTTGCGGGTAAAAGAGTAATTGAACAAACATTGAATAAAACGATACCCGAAGGTTCACAAGCTTCGGAATATTTATTCCAGAAGGGCTTATTTGACCTAATCGTACCACGTAATCTTTTAAAAAGTGTTCTGAGTGAGTTATTTAAGCTCCACGCCTTCTTTCCCTTGAATTTCAATTCAATGCACTAGGTTCAATTATTTGTAGCAAACAAGTAGTTTGCTTATCGGAATCAAAGTAACTAAGAATGAAGTTTTCTTTGGTGACCTAAGATCTAATTGTAAAAAGAATAAAAAGTGGTGGATAACTCTTTTTTTTACCTGGATTCCTGATTACTAATTAAGAAGGTCTCTATCAACAAGATAAAAACACGAGTTCTTCCTTTCGTGAAATTAGGCAAATAAAACGAATTTTGTCTTAGGTATAGAATCAAATTCCAATATAGAAAAAAATAGATGTATGGTTTTGTATCTTTCTTCATCCCCCGAAAATCCTATTTTCACTAAAAATCCCGGTTGTGCCGCATTCTAATGAATCTTTCAATAATTTGTAAGAAACTCCTATTAATATTAAATTCGAAGACAATAACAAAACACAAATAAATGAAGAAAAATAATCAAATGGATTATCATATGTATCTTTCATGTAGATAGACGAATAAGTCCATTTTTTGCGTTCTACATTCCTTGGACTTATTCTATATACTCAATTAGATACTTATATCTGTAATAAGAATTTTCAAATTGAATGAATTCATAATAACTACGAATTCATACTAATTACAATTATTAATTATAATTAGTATAAATAATAAATATGATATTAAAAACAATAAGAACAGGTACAAATAGTAAATCGAGGTACCCATTTTATGACAACTTTCCAATTTCCCTCTATTTTTGTGCCTTTAGTAGGCCTAGTATTTCCGGCAATTGCAATGGCTTCTTTATTTCTTCATGTTCAAAAAAATAAGATTGTTTAGATCTGAGGGGACCCAATCTCATCCGTTTTTTTGAAACTTAGACTTGTAGCATAACCCATATATTTATTTCGGGAAATGAAATAAGGTAGAACATGTGATTTCTGACGAACATAAAGGAAAAAGCTCTTATGCCTGCAGAAAATGATCTATGGGTAACTGAATTCCAGCTAGTTTGAAATAGATCAGGACTGCTGGATACCCAAAATGTAAAGTTGGCGGATCTATATGTATATCTGTATATTGGGATCATAGGAAGGGTGTGTTATTATTTTAGATCTAACCAATTTGAGGAATTACTCCTAAAGGTTCCCATCAATCTAGTGCTAGTTCACATTAAACTAGTGCTAGTTGATGAAAGTTCATTCGGAAACAAAAAAGTAAAGTCAAAACCATTTTGGGTATTCTCTCAATTCCAATAAAATGCAATCGGATCAAGTATGAGTTGGCGATCAGAACATATATGGATAGAACTTATAACGGGGTCTCGAAAACTAAGTAATTTTTGCTGGGCGCTTATCGTTTTTTTAGGTTCATTAGGATTCTTATTGGTTGGAACTTCCAGTTATCCTGGTAGAAATTGGATATCTTTTGTTCCGTCTCAGCAAATCCTTTTTTTTCCACAAGGGATCGTCATGTCTTTCTACGGGATCGCAGGTCTCTTTATTAGTTCCTACTTGTGGTGCACAATTTCCTGGAATGTAGGTAGTGGTTATGATCAATTCGATAGAAAGGAAGGAATGGTGTGTATTTTTCGGTGGGGATTTCCTGGAAAAAATCGTCGCATATTCCTCCGATTCCGTATAAAAGATATTCAATCCGTTAGAATAGAAGTTAAAGAGGGTATTTATGCTCGCCGTATCCTTTATATGGACATCAAAGGCCGGGGGGCTATTCCGTTGACCCGTACTGATGAGAATTTGACTCCACGAGAAATTGAACAAAAAGCCGCGGAATTGGCCTATTTCTTGCGCGTACCAATTGAAGTCTTTTGAGAAAGGGATTGGGCTGAAGAACGAATGCTTTCTCCGCAGGAGGGAAAAATACAAGAATCTTGTTTTTTCTATAACTAAGTGATACTTTAGATGCAGATAAATCATATCTTGTAAATTCTTTTCTTTTTGTCAATCGATTTTTTGATCATCACAATATCTTTCTCTCAATTATTCTATTCTTGACCATGGAAACTCCTTTGAATTTTTTTGAAATATTTGATATTTTGATAGAAAAAGAGTTCTTTACGTCTCCAAATCTCAACAATATTCATTCCTTAAAGGACTTCTTTTGTTCATTGATCGAAAGGAGACACGTGTTTTGTTTGGAATTTGATGAATTGAGATATCTGGAAACAAAATTTTGTATTATTTCTTCAGTCGAATTCCAAGTGGAGTCTTAGTCTATTTCTGTATTCTTTCTAGATTCAAACAAAATCACAAAGAAAATAGATTCATAGGTTTGATACCTTGTCTAGAACTCATGTTTGGTTTGAAAGAAATATTGGATCACATAGAGTCGACAAATGGAGTGGGTTAATTAAAAATTCACAGGTTAAAAATGGCAAAAAAGAAAGCATTCACTCCTCTTTTGTATCTTGCATCTATAGTATTTCTGCCCTGGTGGATTTCTCTCTCATTTACTAAAAGTATGGAATCTTGGGTTACTAGTTGGTCGAATACGGGTCAATCCGAAAATTTTTTGAATGATATGCAAGAAAAAACTTTTCTAGAAAAGTTCATAGAATTAGAGGAAATCCTCTTCTTGGAAGAAATGATCAAGGAATACTCGGAGACACATCTGCAAAAGCTTCCTATAGAAATCCACAAAGAAACGATCCAATTAATCAAGATACACAATGAGGATCGTATCCATACGATTTTGCACTTCTCAACAAATCTAATCTGTTTTGTTATTCTAACCGGTTATTCTATTTTAGGTAATCAAGAACTTGTTATTCTTAACTCTTGGACTCAAGAATTCCTATATAACTTAAGTGATACAGTCAAAGCTTTTTTTATTCTTTTATTAACCGATTTATGTATCGGATTTCATTCACCCCATGGTTGGGAACTAATGATTGGTTCTGTCTACAAAGATTTTGGATTTGGTCATAATGATCAAATTATATCTGGTCTTGTTTCCATTTTTCCAGTTATTCTCGATACTATTTTTAAATATTGGATTTTTCATTATTTAAATCGTGTATCTCCGTCACTTGTAGTTATTTATCATTCAATGAATGATTGATAAAAGATCCGCCGATATTAATCCAATTAGAATGTTTCTTGCTTTGTAGCTCTACAGAAGTATTAAAAACAGGCGATTTTCATACTATTTTCATAGTATACTTATACTATAGTATTCTAGTAAAATGATTCCAATAAATAGCAGAATCGTGGACAGGGAACTATACTAGAGACCTGCCAAATTTATTGTAGAAATTTTCGGATCAACGATTAGACCATGCAAACTAGAAAGACTTTTTCTTGGATAAAGGAACATATTACTCGATCTATTTCCGTATCACTCATGATATATATCATAACTCGGACATCCATTTCAAGTGCATATCCCATTTTTGCGCAGCAGGGTTATGAAAATCCACGAGAAGCGACTGGGCGTATTGTCTGTGCCAACTGCCATTTAGCTAATAAGCCCGTGGATATTGAGGTTCCACAGGCGGTACTCCCTGATACTGTATTTGAAGCAGTTGTTCGAATTCCTTATGATAAGCAAGTGAAACAAGTTCTTGCTAATGGTAAGAAAGGGGGTTTGAATGTGGGGGCTGTTCTTATTTTACCGGAGGGGTTTGAATTAGCTCCTCCCGATCGTATTTCTCCCGAGATGAAAGAAAAGATAGGCAATTTGTCTTTTCAGAGCTATCGCCCTAATAAACAAAATATTCTTGTGATAGGGCCTGTCCCCGGTCAGAAATATAGTGAAATCACCTTTCCTATTCTTTCCCCCGGCCCCGCTACTAAGAAAGATGTTCACTTCTTAAAATATCCTATATACGTAGGGGGGAATAGGGGAAGGGGACAGATTTATCCCGACGGAAGCAAGAGTAACAATACGGTTTATAATGCTACAGGGTCGGGCATAGTAAGTAAAATCATACGAAAAGAAAAAGGGGGGTATGAAATAACCATAACAGATCCGTCGGATGGACGTGAAGTGGTTGATATTATCCCTCCGGGACCAGAAGTTCTTGTTTCAGAGGGTGAATCCATAAAATTGGATCAACCATTAACGAGTAATCCTAATGTGGGTGGATTTGGTCAGGGAGATGCAGAAATAGTACTTCAAGATCCATTACGTGTCCAAGGTCTTTTGGTCTTCTTGGCATCTGTTATTTTGGCCCAAATCTTTTTGGTTCTTAAAAAGAAACAGTTTGAGAAGGTTCAATTGGCCGAAATGAATTTCTAGACTCGCGGATTTATTGACATCAGGTTCGTAAAAAGAACAAAATTGTTGTTTTCGATTATGTATGATCAAAAAAAATCAATTCTAAAAAACCTTTTATTTACCTGCTCTTTTGCTACGAGCTTCGGGGAATCGAATCCCTTGTACCGCATTCCTAGTCATAATAGATTTATGTTTGAAGAAAACTATTTTATTTGACTTTCTGACTTTACCACCCCCTTCTTTGTTTTTTTTAGCCAAATTGAATTGATAGGACTATGTTACTGTTGCCGGATTTCAATGTCATAAAACGGATCCATTTTATTCTATTTCAAATAGAATAAAATGGGATAGATATAAGTAGGTGGGTAATAGAACGAACTAAAAATGCGTGGACAAAGAATTCTAGGAGACATTATTTGTCTCCCTAGTCTTCGACACAAGAAAGGGAGCTTTTGATCTACACCCCTTTCTTGTGTCGAAAGAGTAATGATTTTGGATCCTGTTCGTCAAATCGTCAAAAATTCCTAGTCTTGATTTCGGGTTTCCAGATGTATCAGAACTTTTTTTAGATTTATTACGTACAAGAAAATCGAAATGCAAATAAATAGAAAATGGAAAAAT